AAGTTCCAAAAGATCTTAATCGTAAATAAGAGGATTGTTTACGAATAAAAACAAATAAAAATTCAAATTCAAACACATAAAAATTGTATAGGAACCGAAATAGTCTTTTATTTTCTTTTGAAAAAACGAAAATGGATTTCTTCTGAGTAATGAGAAGACTATTCCAATTATGATATTCGTGAAGAAAGAATCGCAATAAATGCAAAAAGGGAACATCTTGAATCCAGCATCGAAGAATTTGAACCAAGATTTCCATATGGATGGGATGAGGTATTAGTATATCTGAGACATAATTTAAATGCGATAATTTGTCCTCTAAAAAGGGAAAAATTGAATGAATTGATCGTAAATTATGATATTTTGGTATTTCTTTCTCTTTGAAATAAGATACTAATCGCAGCGAGAATGGAATTTCTACAATAATTGAAAAACTTTCTGATATCATTTGAGAATAAAAACGAGAATAAAAAAAATTGTTGTGGGTGTACCCAACAAATCGATTTTGGTTAGAATAATTAACCAAAGAAATCAAAGATTTCTGTTGATAGATTCGAGTAATTAAACGTTTTACAAGTGCTAAACTAGATTTATTGTCATAACCAAAAACTTCCGCGGATTCGTAAAAAGTCGAACCATTTAAACCATAATCATGAGCAAGTGCATAAATATACTCCTGAAAGAGTAGCGGATATAGGAAGTGTTGTTGCCGAGATCTATCCTTTTCGAAATATCCTTGTAATTCTTCCATTGACTTACATTTCTACTTGAACCAGAAACAATAGGCATTTCTTGGATTATCAAATTATACATAGTGCAATATGGTCAGAACAGGGTATGTATTATGTATGGAAAAAAATATATACCCCGGAAACAGGGAATCCAATCAACAGATCTTTTTCCTCTCCCCTTCTATCCAATGGGTTTATCTTCGTTATAATTACCAGAGGGTCAAAAATCTTTTATTTTTACAACCCGATCGCTCTTTTGACTTTGGAACAAATTCTTTTTGTCAGTATACTGTTTCTTCTACACATTCGTTTCCAATCCATAATAGAGAAATAGTTAGGATTTATTAAAAAAGAAAAAAAAAAAAAAAGAATCAAAGGTCCATTCACAGGAGAACCCTTTCCCGCATCAGGCACTAATTTCTTTTTAACATCTAATTAGATCGGGTAATTATTCAAATTAAGAATAGAAGCTCGTCGCTTTTTTTTTATCAGAATTGGAGCCGTAGGGCTCTATCCATTTATTCACTAGACCAACTGTAAATGTGAATTTCTTTTGCCCTCCTCCAAAAATCAAAACAAAATTTTGGAATGATCCGGTAAGGATCAACTCAAAATTCCACTAAAAAAAAAATAAGAATATAATAAGAAATTCTATTTTTTCTTATTATTACGACATGCTGTTTTTTCCATCCATTACCTTTCAGGATCAGTCGTGGTCTTATAGACTCTACCAAGAGTCTGGACGAATTCCTTGCTTCATCCAAATGTGTAAAAGATCATAGTCGCACTTAAAAGCCGAGTACTCTACCGTTGAGTTAGCAACCCAGATAAATATGTAGATATGATCGAAATAAAAAAATCAATTGAATTGCACTGTACAACTACGTCAAAACATTGAACTAATAAGAAATGAAATAGAAAGGAAAGATTTTATGATCAATTATAAACATCAAAATAGCAAAATGAGCGGATCGAATTAAAAACAACAGATTCAAAATAGAAATGTCAAAATTTACATTTACAGACCGCCCCTTTTTCTCAAAAATTTTGATTTTCGTTAAGAAAATACATCTTGTATAACAGTAAATCCGGCAAACCCATTATTTGACTGAAGTAAAGGAAAAACCAATAGAGGTCGGAGTCGGAATAAAAAGATCTATTTATCTACGATCGAATTATATTTATTCGATACACCATTGTCAATATGAATGTTGAGAAAACAAATTCAATTAAATTAATATAAATTAATAAGTAAATCAAATAAGTATTTGTGTTGGATTGGCACAACAAGAAATAAAGTAAATTAAGTATAAATAGAACAAGAAAAGAGCAAATTGTGGGTAAATAATTACCAAAAATAGATACTAGTTACCCTTCCTTTTTTATTTAGAAATTTTGTTTTTTTTTTTCTTTACGAAGCTCTTTCTTTAAGTAATTCTGCTTTACTTAAAATATCATGAACAGTTCCTGTAGGTTGAGCACCTTTTTCAAGGAAATAACGAATAGCAGGAACGTTTAAATAAGTTTGATTCTGTATCGGATCGTAAAAACCCACTTTTTGAAGATCTCTCCCTTCTCGTCGGGATCGAACATCAATTGCAACGATTCGATAGATCGCTCATTGGGATAGATGTAGATAAATAATACCCCCCTTAGAAACGTATAGGAGGTTTTCTCCTCATACGGCTCGAGAAAAATGATTCTAATATTTCTGTATATTCTGTATATAATGGCAAATAGATCCATAAAATCATGAATTAGACTATGATTTGAGTTGTTTTTTGTTCTTACTTACAGAAAAAAGAAATAGCATTCGTACTCATAACTCAAGTTGGGTAATTTTGAAAAAGTTCGAAGGTAAATCCTTAGGCATTTATTGAGTCGTCTCTAACCTCTCTTGTTTGTCTCGTCTCTATTTTTACTCCTCATTATAATAAAATAATAAAATTATTGAGACAATTGAAAATAGTGTTTCCTTGTTCCGGAATCCTTTCTCTTTGCTTTGTAAAATCATTGGGTTTAGACATTACTTCGGTGATCTTTACTCCTTTTTTTTTTCAAAATGGCAGCAACATACCTTTTGTTTTTTGTTATTTCTTTCTGTGGAAAGATAATACTAAAGATTGATTCCCTTGTAATATAATACACTTTACATTTTAATCGAAAAGTTTTACTTTACCAATTCCAACAAGTTGACTTTTTTTATTTCATTTCAAACTTGTTCAAATTTGAACCCTTCGATTTCAATTTCTATACTGAGGATATACTTACAAAGTTGGTCTAACTTATTAATTGTTACTAACCCTAGATTCTTCCCCCCGATAAATGAATCAATACTTTTTGCTCGAGCTCCATCATGTACTATTCCTTTCCTATTTACCAACCCAACACAAATTAGGTTCCGAGCAGGAACAGAACAAACTATGTCGATTCAAGAGCATCTTCATTCCTATAGAAAATGGTGGGTATAAGAATCCACAGCGAATCATGTCCTTCAAGTCGCACGTTGCTTTCTACCACATCGTTTCAAACGAAGTTTTACCATAACAACATTCCTCTAATTTAAAATTGAATTTTGAACCGGTATGGAATTGATTCAATATGGAATCATGAATAGTCATTGGTTCAACGGTATATAATACTTTCTATGTATCTATGGATAGATAAATGGATAGATAAATAGTTATCCGGAAAAGTCTTAGAAAGGTTTTTATTTAAGTTATTTCACCCCATATTCTATCCTATGAATGAAACAGACTTCTAAAAAAGAGGAATATACTTAAGTCTTATTTACATCTTCAACAGATCGTTCGGAATGGTGAATCATGAAAAAAAAAGATCCTATTTTTCTCGAATAAATAAATTCGAAACCTCAAAAGAATGGCCTTTAATGGATTTCCAATCCCGGATGGATTTCCAATTCCGGACCAAAATCCATTATTAACCAGATATAAGCTAGTCCGATGACTCAAAAAGGTCGTAAGTTTCTCTATAATATAGATTTTTCACAATAGATTTTTCATACTTCTTCAAGTACCAAGGTTCATAAAAATGAAGTCAAAATAAAAATCGTTTTTTGTTTTCATGAGTATGGAATAGAAAAGGTCTCGTGTAAGGTAAGATAAGATTAAAGTCGTTATTCTTTCTTTCATCTGAAAGAGAAAAGAAGAATCAAGAATAACTCGAATCTTTTCGTATCCATCATATACAACGAACAGTTATTACGGGGGGTAATCATGGATATTTAAAGAATCATAGACCCTTTTGACTTAACCAATGAGCCGCTATTACTGAAATATAACAATACGATAACAATACATAATATATATTATAGGACTTGTTCATTTTATATTATACAGATTATACAGACGGATTTTTTTTTTACTTCAGGTTCAATAATCTTTCCACCAATTCCAATAAAGTCAAACAAATGGAATATATAAATTTCCATACATTTCATCGTTACATTACATTGATTTCCAATTATTCATTTGAATAAGATAAAATACAAAAAAACGGCATCCGGATCAACTCGTTTTTCCTATTTTTTCCCAGCTTTAGAAGTTTTAAGACGAACGATGAAAAAAATGAAATTCATACCAAAAACTACGTAATCTTTAGTCCCCACATAAAGTGTGGAATTGGGGTACACCGTTTATTTTCTTTAGGCTTTCCTTGGGGAATGGAATAGAAAAAAAGGCCTTTTCTTATTTCGATTCAGAATGCATCATGCGAGAATTCACATTTCATCGATATGGAACACAAAGTTTCCCTAAGTAACTTACTTCAATATGAATATGAGTAGTAGTACAAGTATACTCTGAATAGGAATGATACACCCCAAATTCTTTTTTGAATTAAGAATTCAAAGAAATATCTTTATTTCTACCCGTACACTCGATCACGTTTGTGAGAAACCAAACGAAAGAAAAGATATAATTCTTAGAATTATTCATATTTCTAGAATTCAGAACAAAAGGCGAGATCACATTATATCCAAATATCCAAAATGAAACAGAAAATTGTTAAAGAGAAGAATCTTTCGTTTCTGATGGAGACGATCTGGGACGGAAGGATTCGAACCTCCGAATAACGGGACCAAAACCCGTTGCCTTACCGCTTGGCCACGCCCCATTTCGATTTATAATTTATATTCGACACTAATAAAGACTAATATTGGTATTGGTCATTCGTCAATCCCAACCAAAATACATATGAGATACATTGCTGCTAGGATTCAGCACATGGAAATATAGAATAAAAAAATTATTGATCATTACATAAAATTCAATTAAGATATTGTATGAAACCAAAATTCCTTGTATTCTCATTTGAGAATGAAAGGAAAGATTTTTGATTTGGGAGAGTTCGAAGAAAAAGAAGGGTTTTTTGACCCGCCTTCTCGTTTTTCCCTAAGAAAAAGAACTCAATCAAAATCAAATTTTCTAATCTACAAGAATGAAATGTTTGTTATGCTTAATATCTTTAATTTAATCTGTATCTGTCTTAATTCTACCCTCTATTCGGGTAGTTTTTTCTTCGGCAAATTGCCCGAGGCTTATGCCTTTTTCAATCCAATCGTAGATGTTATGCCTGTCATACCTGTACTATTTTTTCTCTTAGCCTTTGTTTGGCAAGCCGCCGTAAGTTTTCGATAAAATTTTTAATGCTCCGCTCGTGGTTTATCCGAAAAAAATTCGAAAAATTGATAAGATCAGATAAGTTTTACATTACTCGATTCAAAAATCGAAATTCTTTTATATTGAATAACCGCAGTGACAAATTTGGATCAACTTATTTCCTCGTTCTGACCTTCCAGTAAACAAGGACTTTCTAAGGACCCCACAATACCAAATAATGGATATGGCCAAAAATTTTTGGTAATGAAGGAATCCGAATCTTTCTTTTCTTATTACAAATAAATTCGTGAAAATTACTTTTTTTTTTCAAGAAAAGACTTCATTTTTGGGGTGTTATGTCAAAATAGTGTATATGATAAAAAATAGGCAATCTATTTCCTTTTTCCAAAAAAAGAATCTTGGAGATTGTGTAATGCTTACTCTCAAACTCTTCGTTTACACAGTAGTGATATTTTTTGTTTCTCTCTTCATCTTTGGATTCTTATCTAACGATCCGGGCCGTAATCCCGGACGCGAGGAATAAAAAAAGGGATTTTGAGTTTTTCTTTACTTTTTTATGTATTCCATACATTTACCTATGATGAAAAATCAAGGGATTGAAATTTGAAAAATTTTGAAAGTCTGAAGTAATCAGAGGGGGCGGAGAGAGAGGGATTCGAACCCTCGGTACAAATAACTCGTACAACGGATTAGCAATCCGCCGCTTTAGTCCACTCAGCCATCTCTCCCAATTCAAAATTTTTCATTTTTTATGTGATGTGACACGTGAAGTAAAAAAGATTAAAAAACCCTCGTTTTCTTTCTTTATTATAAGTATAAGGATAAAATAACACTAATAATATATTCTAAATAAATATTATATATTATATTAAAATAGATAAGATATCTACGAATTTGATCAGTAATTCAATTCAGATAATGTAATGATTCGAAACGGATATCTTATCTCCAATAGAATAGATATAGAAAGAATACCTTACTTCTTTGATTCCTTCTTTTATTTTGTAAGAAAGGTTCATTCCCCCGGCCTGGTTAAGTACTGGCCGGGCCATTACTTCTGATGAATCATTTCATAGATCAAACGATTTCATTATTTTTGATTTGATATCAAATCAAAAATACTTGCTTGTTATTGAAGCAACAAGAAAGCCAATTTCCATCCCTATTCCTATGATAGAAGTGTCATTTATTAGTATTATTAACACCATGGAAATAGTATACTATAGAATATGATATACTATAAAATGTGATATACTATGGAATACGAAAGAATATGAATATTTTTCACCATTCTTAATTAAGTATTTTAAGTTAAGATTTTTTTGTTATTAGTATTTTTTCTCAATCTACTTAATTACTTAACTGGATAAAGAACACATACATATATTAAACAATATCAAAAACGAAACGCACATATAATATATTATAACATATATAACATACATATATAACATAACTTATTTATTTGTTCAAGGGACATTATTTGAACATTTGAGATCCAATCGATCCGAATTCAAATTCATAAAATACGGCAGTTGAAGGGAAAGTTGAAAACAAAAAAAGAAATGCGGAATTCATCATTTCTATGGTCCAGCTTCAATAACTCCTTCGATTCAGGACTGTCAATAATGACTTACAACAAGTGAAAAGTTATACTTTTCACTTTCTTTATTATTATACTTTATTATTATATTGTAATAATATATTATAATAATAAGAAATTCTATTCTAAATTTTTTATTTATTTTTTTTTTTAATAAAATTCAATATTTAAATGAAAAATTTTCTGTTCTTCGCCTATTTTTTCAAATACCCCCGCCCCGGCGGGACGTAGTGTCAACGCTAGAATTTTCATGAGTCTGATGCTATCTTAATTGCATCTCATTCCTTTGTTCGACAAAAGGTATATCCATATATAATAATGGATATGTAGCGGGTATAGTTTAGTGGTAAAAGTGTGATTCGTTCGATTAATAACTTAAATAGTTAAGGGATCTTTCGGTTTTTTAATATTCCGATCAAAAAATTTTATTTCTTAAAAAGGTTTAATCCTTTTTCTTTCAATAGCATATTTGAAGAAGAATATACATTCTCGCGATTTGTATCCAAAGGTCAATTCGAAATTGAATAAA